GCTTTTTTTTTTTTCACATTTCTTGCTTTTTGACTTATTGTTTAGTGTTCTTAAAAAGAGGATATCTATAGGGGTAGAATCCACGTAATTCTATATTCAATCTTAAAGATACACTCATAATAGAATATTTCTCTAATTATGATAGAATATAGGATTAATGATATTGATATTGAATATCAAAATATTCTTTTGATATAGAATACTATATCATTCTAATAGAGCGGGTAGCGGGAATCGAACCCGCATCGTTAGCTTGGAAGGCTAGGGGTTATAGTAGACCTTAATTCATCATTGTTAACGTCTCTAATTCAAAACCGAACATGAAACTTTGATTTCATTCGGCGGATGTATGAATAAATTTCAAGATTGAAATAAGACCTGAATGAAATAAAAAAATTGTTGAACCATAACACCTATGTCAGCTGTCTCTTTGAATGCATTCAAAGAGATTCGGCTTTCTAGACAATCCCCTCTCTCTGGAATATAGAATAGGGTATTCTAACAATATTCTCTTAGTTACTTCGTTCTCTATTTCTATTTGATGTAATAGAATCCTTAGGAAAAGTTTTTGTCTTTCTACCGAGCTAAAACTAAAAAAAGGTTAATGTCCTTCGGAAACTAAAGACATCCTTATTTAATAGATAAGCTATTTTGCTGTAATCTTTCTTGTTTCTATTTCTAGAAAAGAATAATAGGGAAAGATTGAAGATTTAGTTACGATTCGAACTACACTTTTCTATCTTTATCCATGGATCCTTTATCCATACGCATAGTTATTGGGAGTCTTGATCCAATAAAACAAATTGTGTTTCGCTATTTGAAAATCCAAAAAATTTATAAAAAATTTGAACCTTGGACTCAAATCACGAGAATTTCGATTCTTCCTCGACTCCTTCATAGTGAATTGATAGGTAAAGGAAAGGATTCAATCCTTTTAAGAAAAAAAGTTTTTGTTCGGAATATGAAGCAAATCCGAGGGACCCCTTAACTCTAAAAGGGATTCCTAAAACGAATCACACTTTTACCACTAAACTATACCCGCTATAATGCCATTATTGTGTATAAATAAATCTTTTGTCGAATAAGAAGGTAATCAGACGTAATCAGAATCAGAATAAGAGATAGAATCCGAAACTAATAATGAAAATGATAGCATAGGTGTGTTTTAGTTTTTTTATTAGACCTAATCGGGTTTATTTCAATAAATTAGTTAAAGAGGACTCCTAATTAGTAATAACTAAATAACAAGTTTATTTCAGTACAGTACCACTAAGAGGAGGGAAAAAAAAGGAAGAAAATAAAGAATATTACTAATATTCGAATTCGATTATTAAGTCGATTCTAATTAATATATATGATATAATAATAAATTAGGAAATCAAATAAAAGTCAATAATTCAATATCAATAGAAGAATAAAGAAAAAATGAAACTTTGATTCTATTCTATATCCTAGAATATAAATTGTCCTTATATGGTATGGATATTTCATTCAATAAAAAGAATTTTTGTTAAACATTTTTTTGTAATATATATGATTTGGTACAAAAAAAGGCCTGGCTAGGTATGAACCAAGCCAGGATAAGAAAATAAATAAACAATATATTTCGACAGAAGAAATCTTTTTTATTTTCTTTCTTTTTTTTGAAAGAATTCTTTCGACCCTTGTTTTTTCAATATCTATATAGATAGAATAGATCTTATCTAATGTGAATAGAATTCATATTCATTTTAATAAAGATAACGAGAAATAAGGAAAGAGAGGGGTTTTTTTTCTATCTTACTTTTACTTTTTGAAAGTACGATAGCAAATTTCAAATGGGGAGAGATGGCTGAGTGGCCTAAAGCGTCGGATTGCTAATCCGTTGTATGAGTTTTTCGTACCGAGGGTTCGAATCCCTCTCTTTCCGTTTTTGTTAATGAATTGATATTTGATCTTTTTTTGAAATTCAAAAATGTACAATAAAGCTCTTTTTTTATTCGTCACGTCCGGGATTACGTCCTGGATCATTAGATAGGAATCCAAAGATAAAGAGAGAAACAAAGAATATCACTACTGTGTAAACAAAGAGTTTGAGAGTAAGCATTACACAATCTCCAAGTCATTTTTTGAAAAAAAAAAGAGAGAGAGAATAGATTATCCTTTTTTCTACCACATATCCTATTTCGACACCAATAAACAAAACGGTTTCTAGAAAAAAAAACTCAAAAATGGATTTGAAATAAAAATCGGTTGATTTCAAAAAAAATTCTTTTTTATCTCCATCCTTTCCTACCCCCTATTGGGGGGCTCAAAAGGGGTTTCACTAAATCAACGAATGAAATAAATTCAAAACAAAAGAAAAGTTTCTAAAAAGAATCAGAATGAGAAAAGAACTCCAATTATCGATTGTTTGAATCGAGGGTTCATATTTGAAAGTTTATCGAATAATTATTAGCATTTTCTTTCTCGGATAACTAATATCTAGTACATTACTCAAGATCTTATCGAAAACTTACAGCAGCTTGCCAAACAAAGGCTAATAGAAAAAACAGAAGGGGTATTACTGGCATAATATCTACGATAGGATTCAAAAAAGCGTAGGCCTCTGGCAATTTGACTACTAAAAAACTACTTGAATTCAAATAAAGGTTGAAATGAAAACAGGAGTAGATCAAACTAAAGATATTAAACATAATAAACATTTTTTTCCTGTATTGAACTTGGAGATAATTTCATTTTGATTGAGTTTTATTGGATATCTGTTAAAACAGAAAAAGAAAACTCAAAAAAATACTTTTTTGAAAACTCATTCAATTTGAAACCGTTTGATTTTCAAAATAAAAGAGAAAGGAGAATAGAAGAAATCGTATTTTAGACAATATTTTAATTAAATTCTATCTAATGATCAATAAATTCATTTTTCCTTCTAGCTCTACGTGTCAAAATCCTAGGAACAATCAATTTATTGATTGGAATTGACGAACAACAAGTACTAATACTACTGTTTATTAGTATTGATTGAACAGAAAGACAAATGGGGCGTGGCCAAGTGGTAAGGCAACGGGTTTTGGTCCCGCTATTCGGAGGTTCGAATCCTTCCGTCCCAGGGAATACCTTTTTCTATTTTATATCTAGAAAGAAAGAATATAGATATTTTGAGAATAACGAAAGATTGTCATAAATGGATCTTGTGATTTGGATAACAGAGGAACTATAGATTTCAAGAATTTGAAATCAATTTCAACCAAATTAACAAGAGATTGAACCCCTCCCTCCCTCCAGTCGATCTATACTTTTAGAGTATAGTATAGAGTAGTTACTATTACTATTGCTTAAGCTAAAAGAAATTAGTTAGTTGAAAAGCCTTAACCTCTAATATAACTATTATAACGATTAATAATCGAACACACTCATTTCAATACCAAAAACTTCGATGAAATTAAGCCGATGAAATGAATAGAAATAGAATAAGTTAATAAGAAAAAAATGTTATACATTATGTATTTTTTTTGAACCTTATTTTGAAGTATTTGCTAAAAATCTCAAAATCGAATTGGAAATGTATCCAAATGTATGGAATATTAAGTAATTAATAGATCCTCTATTTCTATTTGATTCCACTTTTCATTTGTATTTAGTTTATTTAAATAAGCGTTATTTAACCCGCTCAGTCAGCTGAAACTACTCGTAAAAGAAAATCATGAATTTTTGCTTATTTTCTTTTTCAGTATGAATTAAAAGAATAGTAGACTTTCCTTTTTTCAGTCTATATTTTTGTAATTAATGAGGTTGAATTTGAGGATGGCTGATTTTGATGAGTCTATTTGATCATTAGTTTGATTCTATCGAAATGGTGGGTTTTTATGATCCTATAAACAGTCAAACCTATTTTATTTCATTTTTTTTTTTTCTTTTTTAGAAGTATTTGATCCTCTGAAGATGGAATGTGAATTCAATACCAAAAATTGATCAATTCCTAATATTCGATTTTCTAATCTTTTTGTTTCGATTTCGGATTGATAAATTGGCCTTTTTTCTTTAGAAAGAAAATCAAAAATAGCATATTGCAATTCAGTCAATAAAAAAAAAATGAAAAAAAAAAATTGGTATGAAATTTCATTTTTGCTATGACTTCGTAAAAAAAGTAGTCATTCATAAAAATGGAAAAAAGAAAAAACAATATGCGTTCCTATGGAACAACTATAACGAGCGAACAAATGACTATTCGTGATTCCATGATTGAATCAATTACATACCAGTTCAAACCCGGAGGAATGCTATGGTAAAACTTCGTTTGAAACGATGTGGTAGAAAGCAACGTGCGGCTTGACAGACGGGATCGTTCGTGGATTTTTATATCCACCATTTGAATTATAAATGTGCTCTTGGCTCGACATCTTTTGTTCTCTTACACCAGAATCTTGGTTTTTTTTTTTTGCTTGTAGTGTAAGATAGTACGTGATGTAGCTCGAGTCGAAACTATTGATTCTTTTCTCAGGGGCAAGGAATCTAGGGTTAGTGCTAATTAATAAGTTTTAACAACTTTGTAAGTATAGTGATTTTTTTCCGTGTGATACTCATTTCTCTGAATCTTTTATTTTTATAGAAAAAAAAGCATAATAAGGGGGCATGTTGCTGCCATTTTCAAACGATTTTTAGTCACCGAAGTAATGTCTAAACCCAATGATTCACGGTAAAGATAAAGTATCTTGGAACAAGAAAATCCCCCTTTTTGATTGTCTCGACAACTAGAGTAAGAACGAAGAAGCAAAATCAATTTTGTTTTAATGGGGACAAAAAAAGATGGATTAGAGACTACTCAAAAAATGGAATGAATAGGCTTTTATGATTTTCTTTTGAGCTATTTGATAGTTATCCAACTTGAGTTATGAGAAGAAAAATGTGTGTTTTTTTCTATTGATATAAATAAATAGAATCAAATAATATTCTTATTTTTGAGTATTTCTTAATACTTAATATTAGTCTAATTTCTTTATGGATCTATTTGACCTTGTATATATAGACATCACTTCAATTTCTAGAGCCGTACGAGGCGAAAACTTCGTATACGTTTCTGGGGGGAGTTAGAGTTCGTCTACATCTATCCCAATGAGCTGTTTATCGAATTGTTGCAATCGATGGTCGATCCGGAAGAGAAGGAAAAGATCTATGTAAAATGGGTTTTTATGATCCTATAAACAGTCAAACCTATTTAAATATTCCTGCTATTTTATATTTTCTTGAAAAGGGTGCTCAACCTACAGGAACTCTTTTTGATATTTTCAAAAGGGCGGGGGTTTTTTATCAATTTCGTAAGAAATTCAATTAATAAAAAAAAGGAGAAGGGGGAAATTTTTATTTAGTTTTATAACTTTTTTCTAGTAGATCCCCCTCTCTCTCCCTCTTTTTGTTTCTTAACACTTTTTTTTACCGTGTCTTCTTTTTTATATATTGACAAGAGTCTATTGAGCAAATATAATTCGATCATGGATAAATGGATCCATTTACTCGCTTTGTTTTTTACTTTACTTCAGTCAAAAAGATTTTGACTACATTTTTGATTTCTTTTATTTTTATCTGAAAAATATTCTCTTTTTTGACTTTTAAATAAATGGGAAATTATTCAATTTTAAATTAATTAATTTAATAATTTCAGAATCGAAAATTTTCGATGGATTTTTTACTAGTTTGATGTTTTGATTGTGTTGTTCAATTTTATCTCTTTAGTTTTTTATCCAACCAAACATTGCCAATTTTGTGTTCTTCGGGTTGCTAACTCAACGGTAGAGTACTCGGCTTTTAAGTGCGGCTAGCATCTTTTACACACTTCAATGAAGTAAGGGATTCATTCATACCTTTGGTAGATTTGATTTTGTAAGACCACGACTGATCCTGAAAGGAATGACTGGAAAAAATAGCATGTCGTATGAATAGAGAATTCTTAGAATGTTTCAGTTTTATTTTAACTGGATCGGTTCAAAACTTATTTGAATTGTGGGAGTGTGAAAAAATGAAATTAATTCAGAATCAGAATGGGGTCGAATGAATAAATGGATAGAGTTTTCCTACTTCAATTAAGTTTTTATAAGGAAAAAAAAAAAGAGCAACGAGCTTTTGTTCGAAATTCGAATGATTACCCGATCTAATTAGACGTTAAAAATATATTAGTACCAGTATGGGGGAAGAATTTTCCTTGAGTGCATGATTATAGTATCTTATATATTTTCGTTTTTATTAATCAAATAAGTCCTAATTATTAGTTATGTCCTATTCTGGGTTCTACATAAATGTGTAGAAGAAGCAGCATATTGATAAATATATTGATTTTCAAAAATCAAAAGAGCGATTGGTTTGAAAAATAAAGGATTTCTAACCCATCTTGTTTTGTTATCCTAGAAACAAATATAAACTATTTAGATTGAAAGAGAGGATAGAGAGTCTGTTGATGAGTCTACCTGTCTCCGAGTATCTAGTATTTTCTTACTATAATGCTTTGTTTTGACTGCATCGCACTATATATATCGTTTCATAATCAATAAATGGACTACTTTCTGTTTCTTTTGATTCGAATCCAATTTCCAATGGATCAATTTCAAGGATATTTAGACCTAAATAGATCTTGGCAACACAACTTCCTATACCCACTCCTTTTTCAGGAGTATATTTATACACTTGCTCATCACGTTTTAAAGAGATCAATTAGATCTATTTGGTTAGAAAATGTATGTTATGACAAAAGAATTAGTTCAATAATTGTTAAACGTTTAATTATTCGAATGTATCAACAGAATCCTTTGATTATTTTGGATACTGATTCTAGACAAAATAGGTTTTTTGCTTACAACAAGAATTTGTATTCGCAAATTCTATCCGAGGCATTTGCAGTCACTGTGGAAATTCCATTTTCGTTTCGATTCCTATTTTCCTTAGAAAGGAAAGAGAAAGAGGTAGATCAATTTCGTAATTTACGATCAATTCATTCAATATTTTCTTTTTTAGAGGACAAATTATCCCATTTAGATTCTGTGTCAAATGTATTAATACCTTATCACATCCATCTAGAGATCTTGGTGCAAACCCTACGTTACTGGTTGAAGGATGCCTCTTCTTTGCATTTCTTACGTTTCTTTCTCTATGAGTATTGTAATTGGAATAGGTTTATTCTTTCAAAGAATTGGTTTTTTTCAAAAAAAAATCCAAGATTCTTCTTGTTCCTATATAATATTCATATATGTGAATACGAATCCATCTTTTTTTTTCTTCGTAATCAATCTTTTCATTTACGTTCAACATCTTCTGGATTCTTTTTTCAACGAATATATTTCTTTAGAAAAATAAAAAATCTTGTCAAAGTATTTATTCATAATGAATTTCAGGCCATCTTGGAGTTATGCAAAGATCCTTTTATGCATTATGTTAGATATCAAGGAAAATCAATTCTTTCTTCAAATAATACGCCTATTCTGATTAATAAATGGAAATATTATTTTCTGAATTTATGGCAATATCATTATTCTA